AAAAAATAAATCCACTTGGTTTCAGACTTGGTACAACTCAAAGTCATCATTCCTTTTGGTTCGCACAACCAAAAAATTATTCCGGGGGCCTACAGGAAGATGCAAAAATACGGAATTGTATCAAGAACTATGTACAAAAAAATAGGAAAATATCCTCAGGTTTCGAAGGAATTGCACGTATAACAATAAAAAAAAAAATTGATTTGATCCAAGTCATAATCTATATTGGATTCCCAAATTTATTAATAGAGGGGCAAACACGAGGAATCGAAGAATTACAGATGAATGTACAAAAGGAGTTTCATTCTGTAAACCGGAGACTCAACATTGCTATCACAAGAGTTGAAAAACCTTATGGACAACCTAATATTCTTGCAGAATATATAGCTTTACAATTAAAAAATAGAGTTTCGTTTCGAAAAGCAATGAAAAAAGCTATTGAATTAACTGAACAAACGGATACAAAAGGAATTCAAGTGCAAATAGCAGGCCGTATCGACGGAAAAGAAATTGCACGTGTTGAATGGATCAGAGAGGGTAGAGTTCCCCTACAAACAATTCGCGCTAAAATTGATCATTGTTCCTATACAATTCGAACTATTTATGGAGTATTAGGTATAAAAATTTGGATATTTGTAGACGAGGAATAATCAACCTTGTCTTCCCATTCTGTCCAGTGATAAAACAAAAAATGACAAACTCTTTCATTCTTTTTTCGTTAAAAATAAAAAAATGAACAATTCTAATTCTATAAGGTTAAATATAAATTCGATTGATCATTTGGTATAATTGCTATGCTTAGTGTGTGACTCGTTAGTTTTTTCTTTATAGTTTCAAGTTGGGATTAAAAAAAAAACTGACCCCTGCTATAAACTTTGTAATTATATAAAATAAACTAATAACCAACTTATTGCTTCGTATTGTCGAGATCCCAAGAAACAGTCACTATATGAATGAGTGGATCTATCATATGGTTGTAGCAACTGAAATTCTTTCAACAAAAAATAGATCTGATTATGGGTTGTAAAGCAAAAAAAAAAAAAAATAAAGGGATGTGGATAAATGGAAGGATGATAGAAAGAAAGAACAAAAATATCAATGATATATGATTCCAATATGTATGGTCTATGAATCACGTCATAAAAGGCAGTGTGATAAAGCATCAATACTGATAATCAATACTGATAAGATAATTATAAATATAAGAATTTAAAAATGAAATAATTTTAAATAGAATAAAATAATAAAGAGCCTTCAGGTTAATAAAAACTGAGGAAATTGACTTGGGAACGAATTTTGTTGGAAGCTCCATTGCAAAGTTCGGACCTAACCATTAATGGAGAAGCTATGGGAACGACAGAACCTGTGACTGCATAGGCTTCTATTGAAAACGAATCCTAATAATTCATTGGGTGGGATGGCGGAACGGACCAAGAAAAAATTGATTTATTCTGAGAGGTTATGAATTGAACCTTCGAATGAAACAGGAAAGAGTAAATATTCGCCCGCGAAACCTCTATTTATTGGATTACAATCTTTTGTCGTAATTCGATAGAGGTAAAAAAAAATAAGGAAAGGATTCGTTATGTTATAAAAATAAAAAAGAGAAACATTACATTATCTATAAAGATACATAAATGTACACACACGTCTAGCTGTATTGTATATCTTGTATCTACATCTTCCTTCTTATGTAAGAAATTAAATATCAATAAAAGCCATTACTTGGTGTATTATCTATTAATGTGTACCTATTAATGTGTATCTATTAATGTGTATCTATAATATTATTTTATTGAATTTGAATCCTTTCATTCGCGAGGAGCTGGATGAGAAGAAACTCTCATGTCCGGTTCTGCAGTAGAGATGGAATTAAGAAACAACCATCGACTATAACCCCAAAAGAACCAGATTTCGTAAACAGCATAGAGGAAGAATGAAAGGAATATCTTGTCGAGGCAATCATATTTGTTTCGGCAGATACGCTCTTCAGGCACTTGAACCTGCTTGGATTACAGCTAGACAAATAGAAGCAGGGCGAAGAGCAATGACACGATATGTGCGTCGTGGTGGAAAAATATGGGTACGTATATTTCCCGACAAACCTGTTACAGTAAGACCCGCGGAAACACGTATGGGTTCGGGGAAGGGATCCCCTGAATATTGGGTATCCGTTGTTAAACGGGGTCGAATACTTTATGAAATGGGTGGAGTATCAGAAACTGTAGCTAGAGCAGCTATCTCAATAGCTGCGCGCAAAATGCCTATACGAACTCAATTTCTTATTTCAGGATAGAGAAGAGATGTAGAACTAAAAAAAAAAGGGGTATTGGGGATGAAAAAACAACCGCAGGTTTATTTATTTCTGGACGGACAATATTTCTTTTTTTTCTTTCATACTTTTGCATTGAAATAACAGATTGAAATAAAAATGATATGATTCAACCTCAGACCCTTTTGAATGTAGCGGATAACAGCGGAGCTCGAAAATTGATGTGTATTCGAATCATAGGAGCTGGTAATCACCGATATGCTCATATTGGTGATGTTATTGTTGCTGTAATCAAAGAAGCAGTTCCCAATATGCCTCTAGAAAGATCAGAAGTAATTAGAGCTGTAATTGTACGTACATGTAAAGAACTCAAACGTGAAAACGGTATGATAATACGATATGACGACAATGCTGCAGTTGTCATTGATCAAGAAGGAAATCCAAAAGGAACTCGAGTTTTTGGTGCGATCGCTCGAGAATTGAGACAGTTAAATTTTACTAAAATAGTTTCATTAGCTCCCGAAGTATTATAAATAGTAGTAGATGAGACTATGATATAGTATAGGGTATCTGAAATAGATCAAATAGATCAAATTAGTAGATTGTGTCTCACGTATATACTTTATAATAAAAATAAAACTTTATAATAAAAATAAAAAAAAAGGAAACATGTTGATTATATCAAAATTAGGAGGAACCTATAATTCTAGTTCGTCATGGGTAGGGACACTATTGCCGATCTAATAACTTCTATAAGAAATGCTGACACGGATAAAAAAGGAAGGGTTCGAATAGCATCTACAAATATCACCGAAAACATTATTAAAATACTTCTACGAGAAGGTTTTATTGAAAACGTTCGGAAACATCAGGAGAGTAACAAATATTTCTTGGTTTCAACTCTGCGACATAGAAAAACCAGAAAAGGAATATATAAAACTAGAACCATTTTAAAGCGTATCAGCCGGCCCGGCTTACGAATTTATTCCAACTATCAACGAATTCCTAAGATTTTAGGTGGAATGGGAATTGTAATTCTTTCTACTTCTCGAGGTATAATAACAGATCGAGAAGCTCGACTAGAAAGAATTGGAGGAGAAATTTTGTGTTATATATGGTAATCTTCCACCTCTGGTATCCGAATTTGATCTCTAACTTCCTATTTGTAAAATAGAGAGGAAAAGTGAGTTATATAACTATTCCTCCATTAGTTGATACTTCAAGGAGGTTACCTGGAATGAAAGAACAAAAATTGATTCATGAGGGTTTAATTACTGAATCACTTCCCAACGGTATGTTCCGGGTCCGTTTAGATAATGAAGATCTAATTCTAGGATATGTTTCAGGGAGGATCCGCCGCAGTTTTATACGGATACTACCGGGAGATAGAGTAAAAATTGAAGTAAGTCGTTATGATTCAACCAGGGGACGTATAATTTATCGACTTCGCAACAAAGATTCGAATGATTAGGTTATTTTTTTAACCATGGGTATACAATTCGAAGTTCAAAAAAAATTCAAGAGACTTATTCTCTTCCAAGAAGTGGATTCAGAATTAAGGTAAGGAATAAAAAATATGAAAATAAGGGCTTCCGTTCGTAAAATTTGTGAAAAATGTCGACTGATTCGCAGGCGTGGACGAATTATAGTGATTTGTTCCAATCCGAAACATAAACAGAGACAAGGGTAATTCTTCTAAAAAAGAACTTTACTTTCAAAAAAAAAAATATATATGTAAAAATAAGGTAAAGGATCTGTTTTAACATGAAATGGATATCTCCGTATCTTTTCTTTTTGTATATTTCTGACTCATAAATATGAGATGATAAAATATGACAAAAGCTATACCAAGAATTGGTTCACGTAGGAATGGGCGTATTGGTTCACGTAAGAATGGACGTAGAATACCAAAAGGCGTTATTCATGTTCAAGCGAGTTTCAACAATACCATTATAACTGTTACAGATGTACGAGGTCGGGTAGTTTCTTGGGCCTCCGCCGGTACTTCTGGATTCAAAGGCACAAGAAGAGGAACACCTTATGCTGCTCAAGCCACAGCGGTAAATGCTATTCGTACAGTGGTTGATCAGGGTATGCAACGAGCAGAAGTTATGATAAAGGGTCCTGGTCTCGGAAGAGATGCAGCATTACGAGCCATTCGTAGAAGTGGTATATTATTAAGCTTCGTACGTGATGTAACACCTATGCCACATAATGGATGTCGACCTCCTAAAAAAAGACGTGTGTAGAAATAAGAATTAAACCGATTTCAAGAGAAATAAATGATCAAATAATAATACTAGTATAGTATGGTTCGAGAGGAAGTAGCAGGATCCACTCGAACACTACAGTGGAAGTGTGTTGAATCAAGAGTAGACAGTAAGCGTCTTTATTATGGTCGTTTCATTATGTCACCACTTATGAAAGGTCAAGCTGATACCATCGGTATTGCCATGCGAAGGGCCTTACTTGGAGAAATAGAAGGAACATGTATCACACGTGCAAAATCTAAGAAGGTGCCACATGAATATTCTACGATAATAGGTATTGAGGAATCAGTACATGAAATCTTACAAAATTTGAAAGAAATTGTATTGAGAAGTAATCTCTATGGAGTTAGAGACGCGTCGATTTGCGTAAGGGGTCCTAGATACGTAACCGCTCAAGATATCATCTTACCACCTTCCGTAGAAATAGTTGACACGACACAACATATAGCTAACCTGAC